AAAAAAAAACATGCTTTTTTGGAGAGAGATACTATTTCACCAATCGAGTCACAGGTATCTAACATATTCATACCTAACGATTTTCCACAAAGGGGTAACGAAAGGTATAACTTGTACAAATCTTTCCATTTTCCAATTCGATCCGATCTATTCGTTCGTAGAACTATTTACTCGATCGCAGACATTTCTGGAACACCTCTAACAGAGGAAGAAATAGTCAATTTGGAAAGAACTTATTGTCAACCTCTTTCCGATATGAATCTATCTGATTCAGAAAGGAAGAACTTGCATCAGTATCTGAATTTCAATTCAAACATGGGTTTGATTCACACTCCACGTTCTGAGAAATATTTACCATCCGAAACGAGTAAAAAATTGCGTCTTTGGCGAAATTGGCTAAAAAAAGGCGTTGAGAAAGGGCAAACCTTTCAACGAGATAGTGCTTTTTCAACTCTCTCAAAATGGAATCTATTCCAAACATATATGCCATGGTTCTTTACTTCGACAGGGTACAAATATCTAAATTTGATATTTTTAGATGCTTTTTCAGACCTATTGCCGATGCTAAGTAGCAGTCACAAATTTGTATCCAATTTTCATTATATTATGCACAGATCAGGATGGCGAATTCTTAAGCTAAAATGGCGAGCTCTTAAGCTAAAATTGTGGGGATTGTGGGCACCGATAAGTGAGATTTCAAGTGATATTTCGTGGAAGTGTTTCCGTAGGCTTCTTCGGTTCGAAGAAATGATTCATCGAAATAATGAGTCACCGTTGATATCGACACATCCGAGCTCGCCAAATGTTCGGGAGTTCCTCTATTCAAGCCTTTTACTTCTTCTTCTTGCTGGATGTCTCGTTCAGGTACTTCTTTTCTCAGTTTCCCTAGACTCTAGTGAGTTACAGACAGAGTTCGAGAGGATCAAATCTTTGGCGATTCCATCATACATGATTGGGGTGTACAAACTTGTGGATGGGTATCCTAAACCTGAACCGAATTCTTTCTGGTTAAAGAATCTCTTTCTAGTTGCTCGGGAACAATTAGAAGATTTTCTAGCAGAAATACTGGGTTTTGCGCTATTTGGTGGTGGTCCCGCTTATGGGGTCCAATTTATACAGAAGATATTTTTCAATCTCATCGATCTCATAAGTATCATACCAAATCCCACCAATCGAATCACTTTTTCGAGAAATACGAGACATCTAAGTCATACAAGTAAAGAGATCTATTCATGGATAAGAAAAGGACACAGGTTTCAGACTCATGATGAAATAGAATCCTGGATCGAGACCTGTGATTGGTTTTTGGCTAAAGAGAGAGTTTACTCGTTTCATTTCTCCACCTTAAGGCCAGAAAAAGGGATTGATAAAATTCTATGGAGTCTGACTCATATTGATCATTTAGTAAAGAGTGACTATGGTTATCAAATGTTTGAACAAGCGGGAGCAATTTACTTACGATACGTAGTTGACATTCATCAAAAGGATCTAATGAATTATGAGTTCAATACATCCTGTTTAGCAGAAAGACGGATATTCCTTGCTCATTATCAGACAATCACTTATTCACAAATCTCGTGTAGGGCTAATAGTTTTCATTTCCCATCTCATGGAAAACAAAAAACCTTTTCGTTCCGCCTAGCCCTATCCCCCTCTAGGGGTATTTTAGTGATAGGTCCTATAGGAACTGGACGATCCTATTTGGTCAAATCCCTAGCGACAAACTCCTATCTTCCTTTCATTACGGTATTTCTGAACAAGCTGGATTTGAAAATAGTTATTGATGATCTCGATCCTGAGGCCTATATGGAAGCGCTTGATGGTGTGGATATTGATGGTATTGATGATGATAGCGATCCTGCTAAGGACTATATGGGTGCGCTTAAAGATGTGGACGCTATTGATGATCGCGACTCTATTTATTCGAACTTGGACTCGGACCCGGAGCTGAGGGAGGAGTATACGGTGGATGATAAGATGCTTAGGTATATCATCGAGTTGGAAATAGACCTAGCTTCTATCAACTTGCAATTCGAATTGGCAAGAACAATGTCTCCTTGCATAGTATGGATTCCAAACATTCATGATCTGTATGTGGATGAGTCGGAGTCCCTCGGTTTATTATTGAACTATCTCTCCGGGGATTGTGAAAGACGGTCCACTAGAGATATTCTTGTTATTGCTTCGACTCATATTCCCCAAAAAGTGGATCCCGCTCTAATAGCTCCGAATAAATTAAATACATGCATTAAGATACGAAGGCTTCTTATTCCACAACAACGAAAGCACGTTTTCACCCTTTCATATACTAGGGGATTTCACTTGGAAAAGAAAATGTTCCATACTAATGGATTCGGGTCCATAGCCATGGGTTACAATGCACGAGATCTTGTAGCAATTACCAATGAGGCCCTATCGATTTGTATTACACAGAAGAAATCAATTATAGACACTAATACAATTAGATTCGCTCTTCATAGACAAACTTGGGAGTTGCGAG